ATAAAAATGAATAGTTAATATCTAAGCCTAAACTAAGATATAGTTTATTGAATTCCTATGTATGTAGAATTTCTGTGAGCCCGCTTAGCTCAGAGGTTAGAGCATCGCATTTGTAATGCGATGGTCATCGGTTCAATTCCGATAGCCGGCTTTTCTCGATTTTTTTGTATTTGTTCGGTTTTTTATTTATTTTACATGATGAATAATTATTTCAAATTAAAGAACAAACAATAAGGTCGCCCTTCCTTCTTCATATCAATAAAAGGAAAAGAAAGAAAGAGTCTTTTTCCTGATTTGGTGTGCCGAGATTTAACCCTTTCTTTTCCTTTTATTTTACTTACATATTAAAATACAAAAATACAAAATAAAATATATAATACAAGAATGTGTTCGTATACGATATTTATACAATAATAATTCATTTCATTATTTATTGTAATACAATACTTCAGGGGATTTCGCTTCATTTATCATTTAGTTCAGTTTTAATTTCGATTTATTTTGTAAAATGAAAGAAAAATAAAGAAAAAAGAAAGGAGTCTTTATGTCGCGTTACCGAGGGCCTCGTTTCAAAAAAATACGCCGTCTAGGGGCTTTGCCTGGATTAACTAATAAAAGGCCTAGAGCCGGAACTGATCTTAGAAACCAATCGCGTTCCGGGAAAAGATCTCAATATCGTATTCGTCTAGAAGAAAAACAAAAATTGCGTTTTCATTATGGTATTACAGAACGACAATTACTTAAATACGTGCGTATCGCCAGAAAAGCCAAAGGGTCAACAGGTCAGGTTTTACTACAATTACTTGAAATGCGTTTGGATAACATCCTTTTTCGATTGGGTATGGCTCCGACTATTCCGGCAGCCCGCCAATTAGTTAACCATAGACATATTTTAGTTAATGGTCGTATAGTAGATATACCAAGTTATCGTTGCAAACCCCAAGATACTATTATGGCGAGGGATGAACAAAAATCCAGAACTCTAATTCAAAATTATCTTGATTCATCTCCCCCTGAGGAATTGCCCAAACATTTGACTCTTCACCCATTCCCATATAAAGGATTAGTCAATCAAATAATAGATAGTAAGTGGGTCGGTTTAAAAATAAATGAATTGCTAGTGGTAGAATATTATTCCCGTCAGACTTAACCCTAAAAAAAAAGAAAAAAACAAAGAGTTCGGACAATTTGGCCCCTTTCTTTTGCCAAAGTAAATTGACTTAAAGTCAGGGGTTTGATCCGGATTTTTTCCGACTCATATATCCTACCCCGTCCCGGATTTTTCCTATTCATGTATCATAGACCGGCAGAAAGATTTTCATTCCTTGTCCATACTTTACTTTCCAGTATTTTACGTACCGCAGCAATTAAAAATGAAAAAAATATATATTAAAATTTTAAATATATATTAAAATCCAAATAAAAGAAGGACCTAACTGTTATGTTCTACTAATGGTATTTATTTCTTGTTGTTTGATTTGTTACAGTTAGGAATGTTGGCAAATTAGGCGAAAGTACGGAAAGAGAGGGATTCGAACCCTCGGTAAACAAAAGCCTACATAGCAGTTCCAATGCTACGCCTTCAACCACTCGGCCATCTCTCCTACACAATGATTATGACTCAGAAACCGAAGAAATAGCGAGACATTACTATATTAATATATATATATTAATACTTTCTATTTTTGTTTCGATAGGTATGCCTAGCCTAAATAGACCGGATTCAATCAATGAATTTGAACGAATCAACCGATTGATGGGTTTATGTTTTTTAGACCATGTATGATTAATGAATACTCTTCACCCAAGGTTCTATTTAGATTTAGACTACAATTCCATAAAAATTAGAAAATTACTTTCTAGTTTGAAAGTTCTCACCAACAAATCCTTTATCTCATCGATCTATTACAAATTCATGAATCATCCGGGGATATTTCTATTTGATTGTAGAGTGTATACTCGCTATGGACACAACAAAAATAAACAGTTATTCTGTTTATTTCCCTCATAGAATGATTATTCGATTCTTTTTCCTTTACTCTTTAGATCATAATTCAATCAAAATTTTTTTGACCTAATCGAAAAATTCCTTGATTCTTACGCTTTGATGAAATTGGAATAGTTCCTATACTAGGACATTTGTTTTGTATGAATTCGAATAGAATTCAACTATTTAATTTCTTATTGATTCTTGTTATTGATTCTTGTTATTGATTCTTGAAAAAGGAGCAATTTGAGTATTTGGAATAATTGGAATAAAAAAATAGAAAATAAAAAAATATAAGTAGTAGTAGTAGCAGAGGGTTCGTTAAATTTATTTTGTTTGGAAATGAATCTGTTTTTATGTTATTTCGTACTGTACAAATCCTTTGTTTGTGGAATCATTTTCCCCCAAAGGGTAATGATAAGAATTATAGAATGGATTGATACCTATGCCTAGATCGCGGATAAATGGAAATTTTATTGATAAGACCTTTTCAATTGTGGCCAATATCTTATTACGAATAATTCCGACAACTTCAGGAGAAAAAGAGGCATTTACTTATTACAGAGATGGTGTGATTTGATTCTTTTTTTTTTTTATTTAATTAAAAATTAAATTTTACTGCTTCTAGTTTTACGAGAAAGGCACACGATTCGAGATAGAAAGAAAAAAAATTCTTATTCTATATTATTGAAATAAACCTACGCTTGTTGAAGGTGAAGTTTAGAAATAGAACAATTCCTTCTGTCGTGTATCCCCGATTGATGCAGCCTCAAATACTATGCTTCAGTTATAGATTTTAGTATTGAGCGAAAGGTTACACCTATGTGTTCTGTATTACAGGTCAATCCTACTTCCTAGTAATATAGTATCAATAGGTGGCATAGGGGACGAAGCACTACACCTAGCAATCGACAACACGAAAGCTTTGTTAAAAATTAACTACCTACTCCCTTTTCTTATCTGGATTGGGACTAACAAAAATGGTTGGGACAACAAACATCCATCTCGTTCGTACTTTGGATACCCATATAACCATCGAAGACTGTTGAAGTGACTATTTCCTGGAAATTAGGAGGCGTTGAGGACAAAGGAATTGCTGGAGTTATTCTTTCTATTTAGTATCAAGACGTTTGATGTTAGTAAAAGAAAGCTCTTTCGCAAGAAGGTTGGCTAGAGATTTTTTGTAAAAACACTAGCCCCGCTCAGTTCATAATGAAAATATTTCACCCCTTTTTTGATTCCATGTATTTTTTATTCTCATTATGCATATTAAAGGAGGAGCCGTATGAGATGAAAATTTCACGTACGGTTCTGGAACGGAGATTCTTTGAATCGAATGACGACCGTAACGGATGTCAGCTCAATCCGAAGGAAATTATGCGGAAGCTTTACAGAATTATTATGAAGCTATGCGACTAGAAATCGATCCCTATGATCGAAGTTATATACTCTATAATATAGGCCTTATCCACACAAGTAATGGAGAACATACTAAAGCTTTAGAATATTATTTTAGGGCACTAGAACGAAACCCATTTTTACCTCAAGCTTTTAATAATATGGCAGTGATCTGTCATTACGTGCGACTATCTCGACTATAGAAAGAAAAAGGAAGACCAAATCTGCTAGTAAATACTAAAATAAAATAGGCTCGCTACATATCCATCGTCCAAAACGACGATTTTTATGAGCTGTAGCAAAGAAAGAAACTTCATAGAAATCAAAATATGAAGAAATAAGATATGCCTAGATACCTTTTTTCAATGTCTATGGATAAAAAAATCGAGAATTGATAGAGAGGAAGCACCGTAAAGATCTATTAACAAGGTTTTGGGCCAATACATTAATAAAAGAACTGCTTACTTATGCCTATATATAAGATAGATAAAAGTTAGGAATTAACTTATGTAATAGAGTCAATCCACTAAGGTATTGAGCGGCGGTGTAGGATCAGATCCCAAAGATAGTAAGTCTTTTCTTTCTTACTTATGGAAAGCCTTTTTCAAAGATTCTATATAAGTTTAGTTTAGATATGAAAAAAATTTCGATATGAAACCGAGATAGTTACCTTGCGGAAAATACTAACGATAGGAGTAAATACCTATGTATGCTTTATTTTTCCGCAAGGTGGGAGAAAAGATAAAACTGATTATTAATAAAAATGAAAGTTTGAAACTCATGCGATTAACCTCTTTTGGTTACTCCGAACAGTGGGATAGATCTCTAAGAAATCTCATTCCGTTTTTCCGTTTGATAGGTAAAAAAAAAGGACACCAAAAGAATTGACTGCGGAGCCGTATGAGGTAGGAAACTCTCAAGTACGGTTCTAAGGAAAGGAATTGACCCACCTATTCCGACCGGGGAGAACAGGCCATTCAACAGGGCGATTCTGAAATTGCGGAGGCTTGGTTCGATCAAGCCGCTGAGTATTGGAAACAGGCGATAACGCTTACTCCTGGAAATTATATTGAAGCACAAAATTGGTTGAGGATCACGGGTCGTTTCGAATAAAATAATACAAGTTTTTAGTATTTCGAATTTTTTATTTGTTAGAATTAATCTTGGTCCATTAGGTAAATAAAATGAAATCATTCTTTTGAGAAGAACCAATCAAAGAATTTCATTATATCCCTTCTCAGATCGTTCTAGTTTGTTTCGTAGGGGTAAAGAATACACAGATACAGTACAGAATCTATTTTTTTCTTTTCTTATTAAAACAAAGAAATTCCTATTTCAAATATAAAAATTCTATTCGAATACTAAAATTTTTAATAATTTCGAAATATTTAATTGATAAATATTTCGAAATGAAAAATGAATAATATAAAGAAATTTATATATTTCTATTTATAATATATATTAAAATAGAAAATTTAGAATATTAATATATATATAATTAATTATAATATTAATATATAATTAATAAATAATAGGTATAAAAAAAACAGAAATATTCTATATTCTTCGAAAAAAAAATATTCTAAAAACTCTTCGAATGACTAAATATCGGAAT